AATAAAGTGCCTGAAAATAGGGCTATCTTGATAGGATAGATAATACGAATATTTAAACGTCGTCTTTATTACTACTTACAGAGTCAAACTGTTCCAAGACCATCAAAAAGTCTTGTGCATCATACACCAAGAAGTAAAAAAGATAAGCTAATAAAGCTAGTAGGCTCATACCCTTTATATGGGAGTAAAGTCTCCCTCTTTTTAATCAATCTATCATCAATATTATTTTCATGCACCCTAGTCTTAGGCACTACCCTATCCATTAGATCTGAATCATGAATCATAATATGAATTGGGTTGGAAGTAAATTTAATATCATTTATTCCTATAATAAAAATAAACAACACCCCATACGAGAGAGAGGCTTCTATAAAATATTTCTTAGTACAAGCATTAGCGTCATCCCTCCTAATAATAACTATTTTAGCATCTGAAGTTGTTATTATAAACACCACTATACTCCACAGTATTATAATGGGAGCCTTACTTATAAAAATGGGGGCAGCTCCATTCCACTTCTGGTTTCCGGCAGTAATACAAGGATTAAGATGGGGGGGCTGCCTATTACTAATAACCTGGCAAAAAATTGCCCCCATGATCATAATAAGATATCAACTAAAGCCAAGCATTATAATAAATATAATTGTAACAATTAGTGTAATTACGGGTGCTGTGGGGGGAATCGCCCAAACATCAATCCGAAAAATATTTGCATATTCATCAATCAGACATCTGGGATGGTTAATTATAGCACTAATAATAAGAAACAATTATTGAATAATATACTTTACAATATATGTAGTAATAAGTGCAGCTACAGTAACCATTTTTTCAAAAAATGAAGCATATTACCTCACGCAAGTTTTTAATATAAAAACTGAAATAGGAATCAAAATAATAATATTTATTACAATATTATCCTTAGGGGGAATGCCCCCCTTCACAGGATTCGTACCCAAGTGGATTATCATCCAAAATATGATTTCCTCACAAATATATATAATAACTTTCATCATGGTAATAACTACTCTAATCACACTATATATATATATACGCCTAACGTATAGAGCCCTTACTTTTAATAGTCAGGGAACCCAATGACAAAATCAATACCCAGGCAACATTTTAATATTTATTTCCACGGGAGCTACCCTAATAGGAATCCCATTGATTGCATGTATAAACTTAACATAAGGCCTTATGTTAAAGAAACAAATAACCTTCAAAGTTATAAATAAAAGTACAATCCTTTAGGCCTTAGTGTTTAAACAACTTTAGAATTGCAATCTAACATCATAATTTGACTATAAGACCATGATAGGGGGAGCGCAAATTTCAACCCCGTAAATAGATTTACAATCTATTGTCTAATCCTCAACCACCCTATCAACAATTGAATAAAAATGAGACAATGATTGTTTTCTACAAACCACAAGGATATTGGAACTTTATACTTATTATTTGGAGCATGGGCAGGAATAGTAGGAACTGCCCTAAGAATACTAATCCGAGTTGAACTTGGACAGCCAGGATCTCTAATTGGTGATGATCAAATTTACAACGTTGTTGTAACAGCACATGCATTTGTAATAATTTTCTTCATAGTGATACCTATCATGATTGGGGGATTTGGAAACTGGCTGGTACCCCTAATATTAGGGGCCCCCGACATGGCTTTCCCACGCCTCAATAATATAAGATTTTGGCTCCTACCCCCCGCACTAACCCTATTACTAACGAGAAGTTTAGTAGAAAGAGGTGCGGGAACCGGTTGAACAGTTTATCCACCCCTAGCGAGAAATATCGCCCACACGGGTGGGTCAGTAGATCTAACTATTTTCTCGCTACACCTAGCAGGCGTATCGTCAATCCTAGGAGCCATTAATTTCATCACAACAACAATTAACATAAAGTCACCAGGAATAAAAATAGATCAGATACCTTTATTTGTGTGAGCAGTACTAATTACTGCTATTTTATTACTCCTGTCCCTACCAGTATTAGCAGGGGCTATCACTATACTATTAACTGACCGTAATCTAAACACATCATTTTTTGACCCAGCAGGTGGGGGAGACCCCATCCTATACCAACACTTATTCTGATTTTTTGGACATCCTGAAGTTTACATTCTAATTCTGCCCGGGTTTGGCATGATCTCACATATCATCGCCCAAGAAAGAGGAAAAAAGGAAACTTTTGGAGTCCTAGGAATGATTTATGCAATAATCGCAATCGGTGTTTTAGGGTTTGTAGTATGGGCCCACCATATATTCACAGTAGGAATAGATGTAGACACTCGAGCCTACTTCACATCCGCCACCATAGTAATTGCCGTACCAACAGGGATCAAAATTTTCAGATGACTTGCTACCCTTCATGGAACCCAATTCCAATACAGCCCATCTCTAATATGAGCACTAGGATTCGTATTCTTATTCACGGTGGGAGGACTAACGGGAGTAGTTTTAGCAAACTCATCAATTGACATCGCTATACATGACACTTACTACGTAGTAGCACACTTCCACTATGTACTATCAATGGGGGCAGTATTTGCTATTATAGGGGGACTAATTCACTGATTCCCCCTATTTACAGGAATAACTATAAATAGAACAATACTAAAGGCACAATTCGCAACTATGTTTGTTGGAGTAAACCTCACATTTTTCCCCCAACACTTCCTAGGACTCGCAGGAATGCCACGACGATACTCTGACTACCCTGATGCATACACCGCTTGAAATACCATATCCACCATCGGAAGAGCAATTTCGGTAATAGGAGTGATCATATTACTATTTATTATATGAGAGGCCATCGCTGGCCAACGGCAGGTTATCTCCCCTCACGCACTTAATACCTCAATCGAATGATATCAAAAAACGCCCCCCACAGAACATAGTTTCTCAGAACTACCACTAATAACAAAATTTTAATGTGGCAGAAAAGTGCTATGGATTTAAGCCCCATCTATGAGGAGATACTTCCTCCATTAAAAATGACAACATGAGCACAATTAAGATTTCAAGAATCTGCATCCCCAATGATAGAACAAATAATTAACTTCCATGACCACACAATAATAATCCTAGTAACCATCACCATAATAGTAGGATACATCATGGCATCAATATTTTGAAATAAACAAACAAACCGAAATTTACTAGACGGACAAAAAATCGAAACAGCATGAACAATTCTCCCAGTATTCGTATTAATTCTAATCGCCATACCATCACTGCGATTACTTTATCTCATGGACGAAATCAGAGAACCATCAATCACTATAAAAACCATTGGACACCAATGATATTGAAGATACGAATACTCTGACTTCAATCAAGTTGAATTTGACTCTTATATGACACCAACCAATGAATTAGAAGAAAATATGGCCCGACTATTAGAAGTGGATAATCGGGCAGTACTTCCTATACAAACGCAAGTACGAATTTTAGTGACAGCCGCAGATGTCCTACACTCATGAACAGTCCCATCACTGGGAGTAAAAGTCGATGCCACTCCCGGGCGAATTAATCAAACTAGATTTTTCATAAATAACCCCGGACTATATTACGGTCAATGTTCTGAAATCTGTGGAGCAAACCACAGATTTATACCAATCACAATTGAAAGAGTTAGAACTAAAACATTCCTCACATGAGTCCAAAAAATAGACGAGGCCTCACTAGGTGGCTGAAAGTAAGCAATGGTCTCTTAAACCACAAGATAGTAAATTAACGAAATACTCCTAATGAAAAGATTAGTTAACTGATAACATCAGAGTGTCAATCTGAAATAATTGATAATCAATATCTTTTGATCCCACAAATAGCACCCATAAGATGAACAATTCTATTTTTACTTTTTTCCATAGTAATAACATTTATAGCAACCATAAATTATTACCAATACGCCCCCGTAACCAATAAAATCACAACAAAGAGCTCCACACATAACCACATAAATTGAAAATGATAACTAATCTATTCTCAGTATTTGACCCAACATCATCAATTTTTAAAACACCAGCAAATTGATCAGCCACAATAATAGGAATACTTTTGTTGCCCACCATATATTGAATAATCCCATCACGATACAGAATGACATGAAATAAAATCACAAGAACTCTCCATAAGGAATTCAAAACACTAATTGGAGCCAATGGTATAAATGGAAGAACGCTCATATTTATTTCAATTTTCTCTACTATTATATTTATCAATTTCATAGGACTCTTCCCATACGTGTTTACGAGAACCAGCCATTTAGTGTTTACCCTAGCCTTAGCTCTACCACTATGATTAGGATATATAATCTATGGGTGAATAAATCATACCCAACATATATTCGCACACCTAGTGCCTACAGGTACCCCACCAGTGCTTATACCATTTATAGTATGTATTGAAACAATTAGAAACATAATCCGCCCAGGAACCCTAGCTGTGCGGTTGGCCGCTAACATAATCGCCGGACATCTCTTATTAACACTACTCGGAAACACTGGACCATCATTAACCTACACACTAACAATAGTTCTATTAATAGTACAAATTGCACTTCTGATATTAGAAGCAGCAGTGGCCATCATTCAGTCTTATGTATTTGCAGTCCTAAGCACTCTCTACTCTAGAGAAGTAAACTAATGTCAACGCACCAAAACCACCCATACCACCTAGTAGATCAAAGCCCATGACCACTCACAGGAGCTATTGGAGCAATAGCCTTAGTATCAGGAATAGTAAAATGATTCCATTTACAAAGCATACAACTAATCATAACAGGAACCATCCTCATTCTACTCACAATATATCAATGATGGCGTGACATCTCACGAGAGGGAACAATACAAGGACTTCACACTAACCCCGTAGTGGTAGGACTACGATGAGGAATAATCTTATTTATTACATCAGAAGTATTATTCTTCTTTTCATTCTTCTGGGCCTACTTCCACAGTAGATTATCCCCTGCTGTGGAGCTTGGAAGAATGTGACCTCCCATGGGGGTGGCCCCATTTGATCCTATATCAATCCCTATGCTTAATACTTCAATTCTATTGGCCTCAGGAGTAACAGTAACCTGAGCTCACCACAGATTAATAGAAAAAAATAAATCACAAACCACACAAGGGCTATTCTTCACAGTAGTACTAGGAATCTACTTCACCATCTTACAAGGGTATGAATATATAGAAGCACCATTTACCATCGCGGATTCCGTTTACGGATCCTCATTTTTCGTGGCAACAGGATTCCACGGGCTACATGTATTAATCGGAACAACATTCCTAGCCGTATGCTTAATACGCCACATAAAGCACCACTTCTCATCAGAACACCACTTTGGATTCGAGGCAGCAGCGTGATATTGACACTTCGTAGACGTAGTATGACTATTCCTATATATTTCAATCTATTGATGAGGTAGCTACTTATTTAGTATATAAAGTATAACTGACTTCCAATTAGTAGGACTGTGTAAACAGATTAAGTAATCAATATATTAACAATAATGGGAATTATTATTGCAATCCTCAGAACTATTATTATAATAGTGGCATCTATCCTATCTGTAAAGTCAATCATTGACCGAGAAAAAAGCACACCATTTGAATGTGGATTTGACCCATTTTACAAGGCACGAATCCCATTCTCACTAAAATTCTTCCTTGTAGCAGTAATTTTTCTCATTTTTGATGTAGAAATTGCCATAATTCTCCCAGTAATAATAGTAATACCAGAATCAGACCCAACAGAATGAATAACCACATTTACAGTAGTAATTGTAATTTTATTAGTAGGATTATACTATGAATGACAACAAGGATCACTTGAATGATCAAACTAGGACTGTAGTTAAAAATAACATTTAATTTGCAATTAAAAAGTATTGGAATAATCAATCTGTCTTGAATGAAAAGTGAAAAATCACACTCAGTTTCGACCTGAAAATTGGCACTTAAATGCCTTCATTTAGTTAATTGAAGCCAAAATAGAGGCCTATCACTGTTAATGATAATACTGAAGACTAATTCCAATTAAGGGGGAAAGTAGAGAACGATAGTAAGCCGCTAACTTGTCTATCTAGCGGTTAAAATCCGTTATTACCCCTAAACTTATATAGTTTAATAAAACATTACATTTTCAATGTAAAAATAAAAAAATTTTTTTGTAAGTATCTGAGGATCTAAAAAATCATATTTACAGCTTCAATGTAAAGCTTTAAATTAAGCTACCCAGACAGAAAAAAAGGAAAACACCAACGAAAAATATAAAAGAAAATAAATAAGCCTTAACAAAATTCATTTGTAAAGACTGCACTTGACGAGCACGCCCCCGGAAAAAAAAATATAGACCCTGAGCACCGAATAATTCGCATCAACCATGATCAAAAGAATCAAGCAATCGCTGGGCCGAAGCCAGGGGAACAGCACAAACACCCCGCGTACTAATATAAGGCATATACCACATAGAACCAGAAAAGAAGGAAGGAGATAAAAAGTAAAAACTTATCAAAGTATAGGAATAAGAATAAAAAGAAGAAAAATAGCCCCCCACAGCACCAATCAAACTAACAATCAAAGCCAACAACTTTAGGAAAAGAGGTAAACAAACCAGAACTGGAACGGGGAAAATAGACCAAGATAGGAGAGATCCTCCTCACACAGACATAACAACCATAAAATATATACCCACACTCATATAAGACGAGTCATCCCCTACACAATTAGAAGGCACTATGTGGATTGACCCAAAAATAGTAAAAGAAAGAAGACGAAACGTATAACAAACAGTAAGGCCTGTCGACAAGAAAAAAAATAAGAAACTAACTACATTTAAAATAGATAAAGAACTAACCTCCAAAATTAAGTCCTTAGAATAAAACCCCGCAAGAAAAGGCATACCACACAAAGCAAGATTTGATACACAAAAACAAGCACAGGTGCTTGGCATACTCTCAACAAGAGAGCCCATAAACCGAATATCCTGACAATCGCCAAAGCTATGAATAATAGACCCAGCGCACATAAAAAGTAAAGCCTTAAACAAAGCATGAGTAAGAAGATGAAAAAAGGCCAAATCAGCATACCCCATAGAAAGAATTCTTATTATTAAGCCCAGCTGACTCAGAGTAGAAAGAGCAATAATCTTCTTCAAATCAAACTCAAAGTTAGCCCCCAAACCAGACATAAACATCGTTATGCCGCCCAACACTAATAAATAACAAGAAAATCCAGAATCCACAATTAAAAAATTAAAACGAATCATCAAATAAACCCCAGCAGTAACCAAGGTAGATGAGTGAACTAAAGCAGAAACAGGGGTAGGGGCAGCCATAGCTGCCGGAAGTCAAGAAGAAAAGGGGATTTGAGCACTTTTAGTTATGGCCGCAAAAATCATCATAAAAGAAACAACAAGTGCTTCCATACTCTGACCCATTATTTCAACATAAAAAACATAATTCCAAGAACCAAAATTAAGTATCCAAGCAATTCCTAACAAAAAGGCAACATCCCCCAAACGATTAGACATAACGGTCAATATGCCAGCTCTATAAGACTTAAATCTCTGATAATAAATAACTAAAAGATAAGAAACTAGTCCCAGCCCATCTCAGCCCAAAAGAATAGAAATCATATTAGGACTAATAATAAGAAGCATTATAGATAAAACAAACAAAAGAACCAATAAAACAAAACGAACAATATAAACATCCCCAGATATATAATCATTAGTGTATAAAATAACCATAGAAGAAATAAAAAGAACAAACCCTATAAAAACCAAAGACAATCAATCAAAAAGCAAAGTCATAACAACATCCACAGAATTAATTACACACACATGCCAATCAATAAAATAACATAAATCATATAAACGAAAATAGGTCCCACAAAAAAGACAAATCAGTCTAAAAAGAAACAAAAATCTAAAAGAAACAAAACAAACATTTAACCGCCAACTAATTACCTAAGGCAATAAATTGCATCAATAGCACCACAAGCCACCATTTTAATTAAACTACTCAAGATATAACCAATTAAAAAATAAACCAACATTTAAAATAAGTAAATTCAAAGGAAGTCAATGTAAACATAATAATAGATATTCACGATAGGTACCAGAACTAAAACTATATAAACAAGAAAACCCCCTCCCATGCTGAGAATAAGAATAAAGATAAAGGGTATAGCCCGCACTAAAGAAGGAAAGAAAAGACAATAAAAATATAGTGATCCAGCTCCAAGAAATAATTCTATTGAATAGTCTAATTTCACCCAACAAATTTAAAGTTGGAGGAGCAGAAATATTAGACGAACAAAGCAAAAATCACCAAAGACTTATCCCTGGCATAAAATTAATTAAACCCTTATTAATGAGCAAACTACGACTACCAAGTCGTTCATAAGAAATATTTGCCAGACAAAACATGCCAGAAGAACATAGCCCATGCGCAATTATTAAAGTATATGACCCTCTTATACCTCAATAAGAAAGTGTTATAAGACCACCTAAAACAATCCCCATATGGGCCACAGAAGAATAAGCAATTAACGACTTTAAATCAACCTGACGCAAACAAATCAATCTAACCAATACACCTCCAACCAAACTAACGCCGATAAAAAAATAATTAAAAGTAACCCCCAAAAAATAAATCAAAGAAAAAACACGTAATAAACCGTATCCCCCCAACTTTAATAAAACCCCCGCCAAAATTATAGAACCCGCAACAGGAGCCTCAACATGGGCCTTAGGCAGCCATAAATGAAAAATAAACATAGGCAACTTCACTAGAAAAGCAAGAATTATAGCCAAATAAACATAAACCCCCGCCCCGAAGCTAACAGAAAAAAATAAATAAATATTTAAAGTAAAAATACCGAAATAAAAATTGAAAATAGAAAGAAGAAGGGGTAAAGAAGCAAACAAAGTATAAAAAACCAAGTAAACACCGGCCTGCACACGCTCGGGCTGATATCCCCAACCTAAAACCAAGAAAAAAGTAGGAATAAGAGAACTCTCGAAAAAAACATAAAAAAACAAAAATCTTGAAGTTGAAAAAGTTAAAAGTAAAAATAACAAAAGAAATAAATTCATTAAAAGAAAGAGAGAAACATAATTGGAAGAAGTAAAAATAGATCTACTAGCAAGCAACATTAAAGCACAAATCCAAAAGCTTAATAAAATAAGACCATAAGAAAGAACATCTGCCCCAAAATAATAGCCCAGCCCTGATACAAAAGAAAAAGAACAACCAAACACCATGTAAATAAAAGAAAACAAAAACAAAAAAGAAACCATAACCCAATAATCCAAAAGAAAGCAAAGAGGGGTCGCAAAAATAACAAGAAAAATAAACTTTAACATTGAACTATATTAAAAACCCCAAAAAAATCTCTACCATGACTTCGAATCATAGAAACCAAGACAGAAAGGCCTAGAGCCCCCTCACAAACACTAAACCCAAGAAAATACATCAAAAAGTAAAGATCAAACAAACAAAAAACTAAAACAACAAACATAAAAAAGAAAAGAGATAAAAAGATAAACTCAAGTCTGAGTAGAGTAGAAAGCAGATGCTTACGCTTTCTAACAAAAGAAAAGGTACCTGCCCCAAAAAACAAACAAAAAAGAAAAATATAAAATATTAACATTAGTTATGGTAGTTTAATAAAAACAATGGTCTTGTAAGCCAAAACTGAGATAGTTTTCTCCCAAAACTCCCCATCAGAAGAGGAGTAAATAACACCCCATACTTAATCTCCAAAATTAAAATTTTAAATAAATTACCCTCTGCATCAGACAAATATTCCTATGCTATATAGCAATGTGGGCTTGTGCCGCTTTCTGCAAAATAAAACACCCAGCATCAACGGGGATCATTTTAATGGCCCAAACCATCTTAATTAGCCTAATTACAAATAATTTTTCACAAAGTGCCTGATTTTCATATATACTATTTCTAGTATTCTTAGGAGGAATACTAGTGTTATTTATTTACCTTACTAGAGTGGCATCCAATGAACTTTTCTCGAGAAAAGTTCATTGGATGCTAATAGGAGTAATAATTATAATGACAATGCCCGCTCTCATAATAGTAGATCCGTTACCTCTAAGCAACAACACCCAAGACACAGAAATAATAACCACCAGCCCTGAAGCAATGATAAGTAGCCTATTCAATTACCCATATAGACTGCTTACTGTAGGAGTAATCGCATATCTATTCTTAACATTAATCGTAGTAGTAAAAATTACTGAGTCACATTCAGGACCTCTCCGAAGAAGAAACTAATGAATAAACCAATACGATCATCCCACCCCCTTTTTAAAATTACTAACAATGCACTAATTGATCTTCCAACCCCATCAAACATCACCATGTGATGAAATTTCGGATCCTTACTAGGGTTATGCCTTATATTGCAGATCATCACAGGATTATTCTTAGCAATACACTACACAGCTAGTGTTGAAATAGCATTTAACAGAGTTAATCACATCTGCCGGGACGTAAACCACGGCTGACTACTGCGCACACTCCACGCGAACGGAGCATCATTCTTCTTCATCTGCATTTACCTACACATCGGCCGCAATATCTATTACGGATCATATAAATATGCCCACACCTGATCAGTGGGAGTAATTATCCTATTCCTAGTAATGGGTACCGCCTTCATGGGATATGTCCTACCATGAGGACAAATGTCTTTCTGAGGAGCAACAGTAATCACCAACCTACTATCCGCCGTGCCGTATCTAGGAAATACACTAGTGCAGTGAGTGTGAGGAGGATTCGCCGTCGATAACGCAACATTAACTCGTTTCTTTACCTTCCATTTTGTAATACCATTCATCGTTGTGGCAGCCACAATAATTCATTTACTTTTTCTACATCAAACTGGATCCAACAACCCCACAGGGATTAACAGAGACAGAGACAAAGTGCCATTTCACCCATACTTCACATGAAAGGACCTAGTGGGATTCGTCACATTAGTAATGATTTTAACTATTATATCATTAGTGAGACCTTACATTTTAGGAGACCCAGACAACTTTATCCCAGCAAACCCTCTAGTGACACCAGTTCACATTCAACCCGAATGATACTTTCTATTCGCCTACGCAATCTTACGATCAATCCCCAACAAGTTGGGGGGAGTAGTATCATTAGTATTATCCATTGCCATCTTATTTATCTTGCCCCTCTATAAAAGTAACTTTCGAAGACTAAGATGCTACCCAATTAACCAAGTAATATTTTGGGCCATAGTAAGAACAGTCGGACTACTTACATGGATTGGAGCACGCCCCGTAGAAGAACCTTATATTTTAACCGGTCAAATCTTAACAGTTGTATATTTTGCGTTCTACATAATTCACCCCTTAGCAATAAATATTTGAGATAAAATAATAGAATGGCCCGTAAGCTTTAAGAAGCATGTACTTTGAAAGTACAAGATAAGGCACGACCCTTACGAGCTTTGCTAAATTTTATACATTATAGGATTATGGCAGCCATAATTGTTTTAATACCCACAAAAAAAATTAAATAATTAAGCGCAACAGGCAAGAAACTTTTCCAAGCCAAATACATTAGCTTATCATAACGATAACGGGGCAAAGTACCACGGGCCCAAATAAAACAAAAAGAAATTAAAACAACCTCGAAAAAAAAAAGGACTGAATTAATAGCACACCCCAAAAAGAGAACTACAAACAATATGCTCATAAAAAGAATACTAGCATACTCAGACATAAAAATTAAAGCAAACCCACCACTTCTGTACTCAACATTAAACCCAGAAACCAACTCAGACTCTCCCTCGGCAAAATCAAAAGGAGTGCGGTTGGTCTCAGCCAAGCAGGAAGCAAACCAAATAATTATCAAAGGAAATCTCAAGAAAATAAACCAAACATAATCCTGAAAAAAAAAAAATCTCACTAGGGAATAGCCCTCACCCAAAAAAATAAATGATATTAAAATTAACGCTAATCTTACCTCATAAGAGATAGTCTGAGCAATGGAGCGGAGGGCCCCCAATAAAGAATAAATAGAATTGGAAGACCACCCAGCAATCATGACAGTATACACCCCCAAACTCGTACAACTTAAAAAAAATAAAAGACCAAAATTATAAATAAACAATCCGCCATAAAAAGGCATAGTTAACCAACAAAATAAAGAAATAAATAAACTGAAAATAGGTGAAAAATAATAAGGCAGGTAATTTGAACTTATAGGATAAGTTTGCTCCTTATTAAACAATTTAACTGCATCAGAAAAGGGCTGCAACACTCCACAATAACCAACCCTATTAGGACCCTTACGCACCTGAACATATCCCAAAACCTTTCGTTCAAGTAAGGTTAAAAAAGCAACCCCAACCAAAACACAAATAATTAAAAGAAGGGCTCCCACAAAATTAACAAAACCATCAAAAAATTGCATAGTACTATTTGTAAATTCCTTACATAAATGGATCCTAAATCCATAGCACTTTTCTGCCAAAATAGCTAATGGTAATCAAAAAAAAAGAATATCTTATAGTAATGGTCCTTTCGTACTAAAAACTACAACAAAATTGGAGATAGAAACCGACCTGGCTTAAACCGGTCTGAACTCAGATCATGTAAGAATTTAAAGGTCGAACAGACCTATTAACTGGGCTGCTGCACCCAATCATTATCTTAATCCAACATCGAGGTCGCAAGCCTTCCTGTAAATTCGAGCTCTGGAGGAAGATTACGCTGTTATCCCTAAGGTAACTTATTCTATTAATCAATAATAATGGATCTAAGAACCATAAATAAATGTATAATAAATAATAAAAGTTAAATATATATCTTTTGTCGCCCCAACAAAAAAGTCTAATCAACAACAATAAAATAAAACAAAACAGCTATTAAAATTGACCATTAAAGCTCTATAGGGTCTTCTCGTCTTCCAAAAAAATTTGAGCCTTTTGACTCAAAAGCTAAATTTTAAATTATTAAATTGAGACAGTTAGTGCCTCGTCAAGCCCTTCATTCCAGCCCCCTATTAAAAGACTAATGATTATGCTACCTTTGCACGGTCAAAATACCGCGGCCGTTAAATAATTATCACCGGGCAGGCTTGACCTCATATAACAAACAAGAGGACATGTTTTTGATAAACAGGCGAGCAACCACATTTGCCGAGTTCCTTAAAAAAAGATCACAAAACAACAACTATAAACAATAAGACTATACTAATTCAACCATTATTAATGATGATTTAAAATTAAACAAAACACCTTAGTATGATACTAAAAAATAATTAAATCCACATAAAATAGAACACACTATAACGTAATTAAAAGAAGGATGATTTTAACCCTACTAAACCTAAAAAATAATAATTATAGAAATAAAGCAGAGATTAGCCCCTACAATAAATGATCTACCAAATAAATATTTTAATAATAAAATAAATAAGTAATAGAAATAAATTAAATTTAATTCCTAAAGAACTAGATACCCTTACAAACGAATAAAATATCTCCCCAGATAAATATTAATGATACTCATGTCACAGTAACCACATTAATAAATCAGCTCTTGTAAAATCGAGAAATAAAAATAAATTAAAAATATTAGACCAACCCTGATACAAAAGGTACTACAAACGAGATATACTTACAAAAAATAAAATATTTCAAAATATTTCAACATTCCCTCACGGTACTAATACACTATCACTAAACCCTTAATTTCAATATAATACTTTTAACAAAGTTACTTCTCCTAAATCAACAATATAAATCCTAATAGTAAGAACATTATTAATCAGATTAAACTGAATTGCACAGTATACCGCCCCAGCGTAAATGAGGTACTCTCTAAGCAGAGCTCTAATCTGACTTACTAGATACATTTTCCAATACATCTACTATGTTACGACTTATCTCACTTATCGTGAGAGCGACGGGCGATGTGTGCATATTTTAGAAACAAATTCAAAAAATTTAATTAATAAATTTACTCTCAAATCCACCTTCAAATAGTATACAATTAAATAACTATATCCGTATAAATAAATTTATTGTAGCCCATCTCAGCTTACCTATAAGCTGCACCTTGACCTGACATATTTACATAAAGTAAAAATGGGAATTAACTCTAAAAAGACACCCTGATGACGGAGATATACAAACTGAAAACAAAGGTAAGTAGAAAATATCGTGTAATATCGATCATAGGACAGGCTCCTCTGAAAGGAATAAAATACCGCCAAATCCTTTGGGTTTCAAGAACATAACTAATACTACCCAGGCAAAATTAACACCTAATATAAGAGGGTATCTAATCCTCGTTTTAATCTCAGGTTTCATAGAATAAAGAAATACATTAATTAGAAATATAAATTTCACCTAAAATATTCTAATTGTAGCAAGAAAAAATTTACTACCAACCAAAAATAATCCCTATCCCCCACCGTTTAACCGCGGCTGCTGGCACGAAGTTTGACAGGAATAAAAAATTTACTGTATCCAAAATGACTTGAAAAACAATAAAAACTACTACAAATTAACACTTTTAGAAGCAAAGCTAGTATATAAAATAAAATTAAAAGGATTATTTAGCAAGGATAAAACTTTTATCTAAAAAAGAAATTAAAATATCCATTGCGGTATCACCACACAAAAATCATTAAAACATTTTTTAAAAAATAGTATATGAGCATTTCTACCTAGAATTTAATCATCGTATACTTAATTCTATTAAATATGTATAACCAATGTAACTGTGTTGAGATCCATCCCTAATTCATTTAAAAGTAAAAATAAAGTTTGTCGGTAATTAAACTATAATATATATATATATTATATATATAAATACTTACATACAATCATATATATAATTATATTCTATTAAATAACTTATTATATACGCACCTCCCTCAACTATATATATAGTAAAATTATATAGATTACAGAAAATAAGTAGGATCTGGTTAAAATCAAAATTTATTGTAATTTTTTCACCCAAACTAGCCGTGGTAGTAAAACTAAAAAACTTATTCCAAATGAATAAACCCCTTAAAATAAAGGAGTAAATAAGAATTACAACTTACATTAGTAA